TCCAAAAAAGCTTCTTACCTTATTTTATACAGGTACATAGGTCATCCCATCACGTCAGCATTGGATAAAAAGTGGGTGAAACACCCATTTTTCCAATAAATGGTTCAAATTAGTTTATCGACATGAGTGTTATATATCGAAAAAAAAATTCCAATATAGGAAAAAACATCCTTGTATTAACCTAGTGGTAGAAAGAGTACCATGCTGCGCCGGATTTCAAACGGTTTCGCTTTAACCATGCTATTGGCCTACTTTATTGGTTCATAGAGAATCAAAATAGATTTACCAAAAACTCACGAAATGCTATGGTTCTTCCATATGATTTCTTAAGTTATTCAGAAGTAATTCGTGGGATTATGCACTTTTTTCTAGTTATAACAAAACGGTGCAACTGGTCGGATCCAGCCCCTTTTTTGAAAAAAAAAACAACTCGCACACACTCCCTTTCCAAAAAAGATCAATACACCAAGCACTACACTTAGATTTATTGGATTTGTTGCTAAAATATCGGTATTAAACCCGAAACTCCCGGCGGATGACCAGTGACCCAAATAAACGACAGAATCGGTTACATTTTTCATATGATCTCCCTAGAATAAAAAAGACAAACGGAGTTCTTTTTGTATCACTTCGCCCCCCTGTATTTTATTTCTAAACCGCGTCAAAAATCTATTCTATGTAGAACTAGATTTTTTTTTCAATTTCGACTACGAATGATAATTAGATACTAGGACTTATGTTACTTGTGAAATAATTCGTATTTGTTGAAACATTTCAGTTCTATTGGACTAAGAAGGGGAAGGAAAAAACAAGGTGATATGCAAACACCCCCACCCAAAATCTGCCCCTCCCGGAAATTGGGCATTATCTTAACTAATAAGGAATTGTAGGAGTGAAATTTTGGACGGGAAGGACAGGGGAAGAAAAAATATGTATTTTAAATTTTAGATTGCTAGGATTAGATTAAACAAAGGGATTTGCAAATAAAAGTGCTAATGCTACAACTAGTCCATAAATTGTTAAAGCTTCCATGAAAGCTAGACTAAGCAATAAAGTACCTCTTATTTTTCCCTCCGCCTCGGGTTGTCTCGCAATACCTTCTACAGCTTGGCCCGCAGCAGTACCCTGACCAACTCCAGGTCCAATAGAAGCAAGTCCGACGGCTAATCCAGCAGCAATAACGGAAGCAGCAGAAATCAGTGGATTCATTATAAGTTCCTCGCACCAAAATAAAGAAATGGTTAATGATACAAGCAACCCATGAATTAGAACTAAATTATTCCATCACTTAAATTGATCCAGGCGAAGTAACTCAGAACTCTGATGTGAAGTTCCACAACTTTACTTCGTCCGTTGCTTTGTCCCGAATTGTTCTTTATATTCTTCCTTCTTTTTCTTGATTTCGTTTCTTATTCAATTCACAATCACAGACGAAACTTCTATTGAAGTCCCCGTCTAAATTTATAGCAATAAATCAAATTAGATCTATCCTTAGGTCATATATACCTAATCCATTATCACATATACAAGTCCGCCTTGGATAATGTAAACCTACTATTCTTATCTTAGAGTTAATCCGATTATAGAATAGAATCCATCTTCAAAAAAGTTCCAAGAGTTGACTTATAATCATTAGATTAGAGATACCTCGGCCAACACCCGCTCTCCTACCAACCCATATCAAAAACAAGTCAATGATGGCCCTCCATCGACTCTCCTATATAAGCCGCAGCTAAAGTTGCAAAAATCAGAGCTTGAATACCGCTTGTAAATAATCCAAGGAACATGACAGGTATAGGAACCACTGAAGGTACTAAAGAAACAAGAACAACAACTACTAATTCATCAGCTAATATATTCCCGAAAAGTCGAAAACTAAGTGATAAAGGTTTTGTGAAATCTTCTAAGATATTAATGGGTAAAAGAATTGGAGTTGGTTGAATGTATTTACCAAAATAACCCAATCCCTTTTTGCTAAGACCCGCATAAAAATATGCTAGTGACGTGAGTAAAGCTAAAGCAACAGTAGTATTTATATCATTCGTAGGTGCAGCTAACTCCCCTTCAGGTAACTGTATCAGTTTCCAAGGTAAAAGAGCCCCGGACCAATTTGAAACAAAAATAAACAGAAACAGAGTTCCAATAAAGGGAACCCAAGGACCGTATTCTTCTCCAATCTGAGTTTTACTCACGTCTCGAATGAATTCAAGAATATATTCGAAAAAATTCTGACTGCTAGTCGGAATAGTTTGTGGATTTCGAATAGCGATAGCAGTTGAACCTAATAAGATAACAATTACAATCCAAGAAGTGATAAGTACCTGGGCATGCACTTGGAACCCCCCGATTTGCCAATACAAATGTTGGCCTACTTCCACACCAGATATAGCATAGAATATGTTGATAGAACATGATAGAACGTTCATATTGCCCTCTGACAGAAATAGAACTTGAAAAGGAATTATTTTGATTCAATCATCGCTTTTTTTTTTATTTTATA